AGCGCAAAAATTGAAGATTTAGTTACGATTGAAAGTTTTGTATTATCATCCATAGATCCTTTATTCATACTCATTCAATTGGAAGAATTGAACCAATCAAAAAAATTATGCTTCTCGACTCCATAATCCAATTTTTTTATTACAATTCTGATTGCCTTTTGGATAGAAATCGTGAGAATGTATATTCTTTCCTCAAATGTCCTATTGAGGGTTAAAGGATTAAATCTTTTTAAGAAATAAAGTTTTTGATCGGAATATGAAATATGAAAAAAATGGAAAGACCCCTTAACTATTGAAGTTGTTAATAGAACGAATCACACTTTTACCACTAAACTATACCCGCTATATATTCATTATTGGATATGAATGTACCATTTGTCCAACAAAGTAATCAGATGCAGTCAAGATAGCATCAGAATCATGAAAATTTCAGCATTAACACGTATTTTGTTCCACTGCGGCGCGGAATTGAAAACTTGAAAAAAAAAATAGGTGAATAGCAAAAAGTTTAGTCAAATTTAAATAGTGTACTAAATTTTTTTTTGAAACCTCCCTTCACTTGAACCGCCAGATTTTCTGAATTCGGGTAAATTGGGCCTCAAACTTTCAAGCTTGTACTTTGCTCTGAACAAGTAAATAATTTATAGTCTCATTTTATAAATATGTGTTTTCTATTTGATATTATTTCTCTTATAAGATATTCTAATATTATAAGATATATTATATATTTTTTTTCTTTCTTAATACTTCTTTCTTATTAAGACTTCTTAAGTGAATTATTAAGATGAATATAATACTGAACTTCAACTTTCATTTATAATGAAATTTGTTTTTCATTAATGAATTTCCAAATTTTATACTTTTTATACTTAAGAATAATAAAATAAAGACGACGATTAGTACTATATTACTAGATACTATAATACTATTATAGTAGAATATAGTAGAACACTTTTACTAGAAAAGACTAAATATTAGAATTTATACTCATTTATACTCTAATTTACTAGAATTACTATATAAGGTACTATAATATATTATAGTATATAATATATTAAATATATTAATACTAATATACTAAGAACTAAGAATAGATATATAATCTCTAATATTTAATATTTTAATTTCAATATATAGAATATTCTATATCAATCATTAATCTAGATCTAGATAATTTTTTAAAGAATCTCTAAGATAATCTATCTATTAGAATCTTATATAATTCCTAATAATTAGGAATGGGAATAAAAATTACTCTTCTTGTTTCAATAACAATTTTTATTCGTCGGAACAAAAGAAGTACTGGCCCGGCCAGTACTTCTACTTAACCAGGCCGGGGAAATGAACCTTTTGTACAAAATAAAAGAAGTAAGGTATTCTTTCTATTGGAAAAATCTGTTTCGAATCATTGAAGGAAAATAAAAATTGTTCTCAATCTTGACTTCACGTGTTAAAGATAAATTTCCAATTTTGAATGGGGAGAGATGGCTGAGTGGACTAAAGCGTCGGATTGCTAATCCGTTGTACGAATTATTTGTACCGAGGGTTCGAATCCCTCTCTCTCCGACCCCCCTGATCACTTGAGATTTTAGAATTGAAATAAATTTCGATTATTTTATTTTATGAATCTTTTATCTTTATCTAGCATCTATTCCATTTCTTTTTACATTTACCTATGAAAAAATTAAGGAAAAAGTAAAAACAAATCTCATATCTTTTTTTATTCTTCACGCCCGGGATTACGCCCCGGATCATTAGATAAGAATCCGAAGATGAAGAGAGAAACAAAGAATATTACTACTGTGTAAACGAATAGTTTAAGAGTAAGCATTACAAATCTCCAAGATAAGATAAGATCATTTTTTTTTAAGGAAATAGATCACCTATTTTACGACACACACTAGACACTATTTTGATATGACGCTCTAAAGATGAAAAAAAAAGGAAGTTTTTTTGAAATTTCTTTTAACGAATTTCTTTCTAATGTAATAAGATTCGTATTTTTTCGTTACCGAAAATTTCTTGTCATATCCATATCTATAATTAGATATTGTATGGGATTTTATAAAGGAAAGGTCAGAACAAAAGAAGAAATAAGCTGATTAGCTGATTAAAGATAAAGATCATCACCCCCCTTCCCTTATTCAAATTAAATTTCAATATAAAATATAAAATACCAGAATTTCACTTTTTGAACCGAGGTTCCTAATGTCCAGACTTATCTGAATTTTATTTATGATCTTATTGATTTTCAGAATAAAAATCTCATCTTTTTTTTTATCGAAGAAATTATGAATTGAATAGAGATTTCATTTTTATCGAAAACTTACAGCAGCTTGCCAAACAAAGGCTAAGAGAAAAAAGAGTACAGGGATAACCGGCATAACGTCTACGATTGGATTGAAAAAGGCATAAGCCTCGGGCAATTTGGCGAAGAAAAAACTACTCGAATAAAGGGTATAATTAAGACAGATACAGATTAAACTAAAGATATTAAACATAACAAATATTCTTTTCTTGTTCTTAAAAATTCAAATTAAATTGAAATGATAAGAAATTATCAGATTGGATTGAGTTGTTTTTCTGAGGAAAATTTTCAAATAAAAAGGCAGATGCAGATAAAAGAAATAAATTCTTATTTTTCTTTGACTTCTCCCCAATCAAGAATCCTTCCTTACATTTTCCAATCAAATAAGAATACAAGGAATTCTATTTTCATACAATATCTTAATTGAATTCTAAGTAATGATCAATTAATCTTTTTGATTCTATATCTATTGTGTTGAATCCTAGCGACAACATGTCCTATAGTTGGTTATTGACGAATAACCAATATTTATCTTATTTTTTCTTAGACCAAATCAAAATGGGGCGTGGCCAAGCGGTAAGGCAACGGGTTTTGGTCCCGTTACTCGGAGGTTCGAATCCTTCCGTCCCAGATCGTTTGCATTAGAAACGAAAGATTCTTCTCTATTGAAATTTTAATTCAACAATTTTATGTTTCATGTTGGATACAATGTTATCCAATCTGAATTCTAAGAATCATATCTTTTTTTTTTTACTTTTTTACTAAAGTATTTTATTCTTAAATAGAAATATTCGTGATTACTTTTGTTAACGATTATTTGTTTTATATGATGGAGATGGATGCGAAAAGATAAGAATACGAGGATTCTTATTTTCTCTTTGATCTTACCTTACACGAGACTTTTTCTACTCCATAATAATGAAAACAAAGAAACTTTATTCTCAAACTATCTCTCTGTTTTCAATGAAATGAAAATAAGATTCAATTGGAGATGGTAAATAATAAGTAAATCATAATATTAGAAAAATCATATTTCATAAAGAAAAAATGAGAAAATATTCATAATTAATATATTCATATGAAAATATATTCATACATAAATACATAATTATTACATATATTACATAAGAGTATAAAATAGAAAGAAAATAAAATAGAATTCTAATTCTAATATATATTCTAATATACTAATACTAATATACTAATATATATTGTATTGTATATATTGTAATTGTATATTTTTGTATATTTTTCTTAATAATATTATATAATATTATTATTTCAGATTATCTTATTATTCTAATAATGAAATATTTAGTGAAATTTAGTTAAAGTGGCTAAAAACTTTTATCCATTCATGGGTATTTTTTTTTCATGTGATATTATTCATATAAGAAAATTATGGGGTATTTTTAAGTGAAATCCTTTCCGGATAACACTTATCTATAAGTGTAGATTATTATGTATCGATTGGTTCAGCCAATGACTATTCATGATTCCATATTGAATCAATTGCATACGGTTCCAAATTAAAATAAAATGAGAGGGATATGTTATGGTAAAACTTCGTTTGAAACGATGTGGTAGAAAGCAACGTGCGACTTGAAGGACATGATTGGCTGTGGATTCTTACATCCACCATCTTCTCTTTCTATACGAATGAAGATGCTCTTGTCTCGACATAATTTGTTCTGCTAGGAACCTAATTTCATTTGTCTTGGGTTGCTAAATAACTAAATAAAGATACTAATGGTATATAAAGGTATAGCATATAATGGAGCTCGAGCAAAAATGATTGATTCCATTTATCGGGGGAATAATCTAGGGTTAGTGACAATCAATAAGTTAGACCAACTTTGTAAATATATCATCAATATCTAAATATAGATAAATGGAGAGGTTCAAAAATGAACAAGTTTGAAATGAAAAAATCAAATTTGTCGAATTTTTCAAACTGTTTGAATCAAGAGTGTATCACAAAGGAATCAATCTTTCGTATTATTTTTTCCTTTTCTTTCCATAGAAAGAACAAAAAACAAAAGGTATGTTGCTGCCTTTTTGAAAAGGAGTAAGGATCACTGAAGTAATGTCTAAACCCAATGATTTAACAAAGCGCAAAGCAAAGACAACAAATTCCGGAACAAGGAAACACTATTTTCACTTGTCTCAACAATCGGATCAGAATGAGTAAAAAAAATATATCCGAAAGAAGACAAAAAAAGAGGTTAGAGACAGCTCAAGAAATTATAAGGATTTCCTTTCGAACTCTTTCAAAACTACCCAACTTGAGTTAGGAGTACAAATGAAATTTCTTTTTCTGTAAAGAAGGAAAAAAAGGCTCAAATTACAGTCTAATTCTTTATGGATCCATTTCTCTTTCTATCTATATAGATAATTTCTATCTATATAGATAATAGTAATAGATAATAGTAGATAGATAGAAAGAGAAATTCTAGAAATTAGAATCATTTTTTCTTGAGCCGTATGAGGAGAAAACCTCCTATACGTTTCTAGGGGGGCATCTTTTATCTACATCTATCCCAATGAGCCATCTATCGAATCGTTGCAATTGATGTTCGATCCCAAAGAGAAGGAAGAGATCTTCGAAAAGTGGGTTTTTATGATCCGATAAAGAATCAAACTTATTCAAATGTTCCTGCTATTTTATATTTCCTTGAAAAAGGTGCTCAACCCACAGGAACTGTTTATGATATTTTAAGGAAGGCAGAATTCTTTAAAGAATTTCGAGTTTCTTTTGATAAAAAAAGAAAGGAAAAACAAGAATCATGAATAAAAAAAGGATAGGGTAACTAGTACCTATCTTTGTGTAAATCTTTATTCAAAGTTTTTTCTTTTCTTGTTCTATTCATACTTATTTTATTCTTCTTTTTCTTTCTTCTTTTTGTGGAACCCCCCAAACAAGGGGGGTAATCTTTCTTCTTGTATTTGTATTGTACCTTTCTTTTTTAGATTAAATAAAGCCGCTATTTTTTCTATCTTTACCTTTTCCTTATTCTTTTTCCGCTCAAAGTTTTATTCTTTATATTATGCTAATCCAACACAAATTTCTATAGAATTTCTTGAAATTTGTTTGATAAAAAGTCCATTCATATTCACAATTCATATTGACAATGGCGTATCAAACAAATATAATTTGATCGTATATAAATAGATCTTTTTATCCCCATTCCCTATCGGCTCTTTCCTTCACTTTAGTAAAATGAATGAGTTTGCTGGATTTTTTATTTCGATCATATCTACACTTCATATTGATCCGGGTTGCTAACTCAACGGTAGAGTACTCGGCTTTTAATTGCGACTATGATCTTTTACACATTTGGATGAAGGAATTCGTCTAGACTATTGGTAGAGTTTATAAGACTGCGACTGATCCTGAAAGGTAATGAATGGAAAAAAAAGCATGTCGTAAAAAGAATAGAAAAATATAAAAAAGAATAATAAAATCATAGAAAAAGAAGATTTCTAGTACTCATAATAGAAATAGAACGAGAGTTTTTCTTTTGATAACAATTGGTAAAGTATTTTGGGTCTAGTGAATAAATGGATAGAGCCTTATGGCTCCAATTCGAGTAAGACAAAAAAGCAACGAGCTTCCCTTCTTAATTTGAATGATTACCCGATCAAATTACTAATTATGCGTTAAAAATAGATTAGTGCCTGATGTGGGAAAAGGTTCTCTTGTGAATTGTGAATGGACCATTGATTCTTTTTTTTATTAATCCTAATTATTCTTTATTGTGGATTGAAGACGGATGTGTAGAAGGAATAGTATAGTGATAAAAAAGGGATTTTTTTCCAAAGTCAGAAGAGTGATTGGGTTGCAAAAATAAAAGATTTTTACCCCTTTTTCTTATTGTTATTTTATTTATTTCTTTTATTTTTATTCTACTTATATTAACAAGTAAAAGAAAACAAAATTGGATAGAAAGGGAAAGGAAAAAGATCTGTAGATTGGGCTCTCTGTCTCCGGGGTATATATTCTTTATTTGTTCTTACTTTTATATAATCTTTTACTTCATTAGATTATCATTATGTTTTTTACATGTATAAAAGTATATATTATTGAAAGTAAAAGTATAGACAGTGCATAGTATATAATAATACTAGAATACTAGACTATATTATTAGAATTATATAGTCTAATTATTTTCTATTATAGTTTATTCTAGTTATACTATTTTAGTATAAGAGAAACAATATAACAATATACTACATACAACATATGTATACGCCGTTCTGACCATATTGCACTATGTATCATTTCCTAACACAAGAAGTGTCTCCCTTTTTTGGTTACAGTAGAAATGTATTTAAATGGCAGAATTACAAGGATATTTAGATTGAAAAAAGATAGATTTCGGCAACAAAACTTCCTATATCCACTACTCCTTCAGGAGTATATTTACTCACTTGCTCATTATCATAGCTTCAATAGTTTTATTTTTTACGAACCTGTGGAAATTCTCGGTTATGACAATAAATCTAGTTTAGTACTTGTGAAACGTTTAATTACTCGAATGTATCAACAGAAATCTTTGATTTCTTCGGTGAATGATTCTGAAAATGGATTTTTGGGGGGGCACAAGAATTCTTTTTCTTCTCATTTTTCTTCTCAAAAGGTATCAGAAGGTTTTGGAGTCATTCTGGAAATTCCATTCTCGTCGCGATTAGTATCTTCCCTTGAAGAAAAAAGAATACCAAAATCTCAGAATTTACGATCTATTCATTCAATATTTCCCTTTTTAGAGGATAAATTATCACATTTAAATTATGTGTCAGATCTACTAATACCTCATCCCATTCATCTGGAAATCTTGGTTCAAATCCTTCAATGCTGGATCAAAGATGTTCCTTCTTTGCATTTATTGCGATTCTTTTTCCACAAATATCATAATTTGAATAGTATCATTTCTTCAAAGAAATCCATTTACGTCTTTTCAAAAAGAAAGAAAAGATTCTTTTGGTTCCTACATAATTCTTATGTATATGAATGCGAATATCTATTCCTGTTTCTTCGTAAACAGTCTTCTTATTTACGATCAATATCTTCTGGAGTTTTTCTTGAGCGAACACATTTCTATGGAAAAATAGAATATCTTATAGTCGTATGTTGTAATTTTTTTCAGAGGATCCTATGGTTCCTCAAAGATACTTTCATACATTATGTTCGA